ATGTTTCAAAAAAGGTAGGCATACGGCGTACAAAAAGTTCACGTCCGTCTTTATCTCGAAAAACGGGGTGTCCTAACCATCCAACAGCTATTCCATCGCCATTGTCCATTGAGCCCGCTCTAAATAATCCTCCTTTTGCCGGATTATTGCCGATGTAATCATAAAAAGCTAATTTCTCAGGAATTTTCGACCAAGCTTCTGATAAACTTTTATTTTCGGCTAGCCCAGCGCTTACTCTTCGGTATATTTCTTGCTGAAAGTATCCCTGATCCCATTGATAACGAGTGGGGCCAAATAATTCGACCGGAGTCGTTGCTGAACCATACCACATAGTTCCGGCAACAACAAAAGCTGCAAAAAAGACAGCAGCGATACTACTCGAAAGAACGGTTTCAATATTACCCATACGTAATCCTTTGTATAAACGTTGGGGCGGACGGACACTAAGGTGGAATAGACCTGCTAATATGCCTAATGTCCCTGCTGCAATATGATGAGAGGCTATTCCTCCTGGAACAAAAGGATCAAAACCTTCCACACCCCATGCTGGACTTATAGGTTGTACTTTTCCAGTTAGTCCATAAGGGTCAGAGACCCAGATTCCGGGACCATACAAACCTGTTACATGAAATGCGCCAAAACCAAAGCAAGCCACTCCGGAAAGAAATAAATGAATTCCAAAAATCTTAGGCAAATCCAAAGAGGGTTTTCCTGTCCGTTCATCAGAAAATATTTCTAGATCCCAATACACCCAATGCCAAATAGCTGCTAAAAAGCACAAACCAGAAAACACAATGTGTGCTCCAGCCACACCTTCGTAACTCCAAATACCCGGATCCGTTATAGTCCCTCCTGTAATACTCCAACCTCCCCACGAATTGGTTATTCCTAAACGAGTCATGAAAGGTATAACAAACATTCCCTGTCTCCACATTGGATCAAGAACGGGATCCGAGGGATCAAAAACTGCTAATTCATATAGAGCCATCGAACCAGCCCAACCGGCAACCAGAGCTGTATGCATAATATGGACAGAAATCAACCGGCCGGGATCATTCAATACGACAGTATGAACACGATACCAAGGCAAACCCATGGAAATACCCCTTTAATCAAAGAAAAATGACACTATGTAACTTTATTGCATTAGAAAAAACTATGATTATACAATGGACCCCCTTTGTTCGATGGATTATCTCGGAACAAGGGTTCAGGTTTGTTCTATTCTGTTGGTAATAATAGAACAATTATGTTTGTAGGAACAACGAGAAACAAATCTATTCTATATCCGATAAGTATCAATACGCAATGGGAAGTTGATACCATCTTGTATCATTAAATACTTTGATATTTGGTGATTATTGGCAGGCTATATTCCTAATAAATTTTCTTTATTTATTCTATTCTGTTTTCATTTTAAACTAAACTTTTATAATCTATGCATAATATATGATGTCAAAGTGAATCTTATGAAGACAATAACTCTATTATTACGTTTTCACATTAAAGTGAACCATAGTACTTCATTTTTTCTTTGATTTAATGCCTATTGGTGTTCCAAAAGTTCCCTTTCGAAGTCCTGGAGAGGAAGATGCATCTTGGGTTGACGTATAGTGCGACTTGTCAGATATATTGGGTCATATGGTATTTCCCCGTTTTCTCTCCCGATTGAGATATCCTCTCTTTCGCCCAAGAAATATTGATTAAATCATAAAAAATTTGGAGCGTGAAAGGCAATAAAATACTTTTTTGAGTTTTAGGGGGATTCAGATTAACATTATAAATTCGAATAATTTATGGTTGGCTCGGTTGGACCAAAAAAATGAAGTATCCAGGCTCCGTTTATCAAAAAACCCATTCCAATTGGGAATATATTGAAGATTACTACTTGTATTATACATTTTAATTACTTTTACTTTTAACTAATAATTAACGGTTTTTATTTTAAATTCAAATATAAAATAAACAAACGGAATTTCAATTTTAATCATCCGAATAAAGTAATAAATATGTTGAATATTAAATTTGACAAACGAAAAAATAAAAAAAAAAAAAACACACATGTGGTATTGGAAAAATTTGTCCTATATGTGCAAATATAAATCGGGCAGATCTTTACCCGGAGTAGAGCATAAACCTAAAAGAATTAAAAAGGCCCATTCACGAACAAGAAAATGACATCGTGATTTGGATTGGATCTCGATGAATTGATCCATCAATGAAAAGGCAGTTCGATAAGTTTAGTAAAGTGTATTTTTTTTAGGCGAGTTTTTTTATAATTTTATTATGAGTAATTGGGTAAAGGTACAAAAAGTAATATTTCTTGAAAACTAGAATATAAAAAAACTTTTTATTTTAAATTATAATCATTTTTTTTTTAAACCTCTAACAAAATGAAAAACGAATCGAATCTCCACATTGATTTTTTTGAACCGTATGCATAAAACGGTGCATGTACGGTTTCTAAGGGATGCCATTTTATCCTAATCAACCGACTTTATCGCGAAAGATTACTTTTTTTAGGCCAAGAGGTCGATAGCGAAATCTCGAATCAACTTATTGGTCTTATGGTATATCTCAGTATCGAAGCTGATAACAAAGATTTGTATTTGTTTATAAATTCTCCTGGCGGCTGGGTAATACCTGGAGTAGCTATTTATGATACTATGCAATTTGTGCGACCAGATGTCCATACAATATGTATGGGGTTAGCTGCTTCAATGGGATCTTTTATACTGGTCGGAGGAGAAATTACCAAACGTTTAGCATTCCCTCACGCTTAGCGCCAATGAGTTTTTTATTTGAGAGAAAAAAGAATACTATGCCTTCACGATATTTAAAATTAAGTAATAATAGCATGGCACTTTTAATTCGATATGATAAAATTGTTTCTCTATTTTTTTTTTCAAAACATTAGATTATGTATCGAAGGGGTAGTATGAGATGAAAAATCTTCTCGATTTTTTTATGGGGAGTCTGTTTCAGCGTCACAAACTTTTTTCATACCAAAAGACTCTTAAAAAAAAAATTCTGTTTGAAAGAGTAAAAAAAAAGTCTTTTTCTTTAGTTTTCGGATCAAAAAGAAACTTTGGGATTGCTGAATTATAGACGAAATAAATATAAAGCAACGGAGCCATCATAGTATTTTGAAACTCCTCCGAAAAGAAGGGTGGTAATTGGATCATTTACTGATCGTGATCGGATCGATCCTATTTTTTTTCTTTCTTGCGCGGAAAAAAGTCAATTCCATTATAAAGCCGTATGCAATGCGAAAAAAATGCATGTACGGTTGTTCAATTATATATTTTATTCTGTATTTTTCTCTTCGCCTCGTCGCGCGAGCTAAAGCAACCCCTTTTAAGGTATACCATCAGGGTAATGATTCATCAACCTGCTAGCTCTTTTTACGAGGCTCAAACGGGAGAATTTATCTTGGAAGCGGAGGAACTCTTGAAATTGCGCGAAACCCTCACTAGGGTTTATGTACAAAGAACGGGCAAACCCGTATGGGTTGTATCCGAAGATATGGAAAGGGATGTGTTTATGTCAGCAACAGAAGCCCAAGCTCATGGAATTGTTGATCTTGTAGCAGTCGAATAAAACAAATAAAAATAGTTAAACATTTTAGTTTTAAATTTTATCTTGTCACTGAATTTCTCTTAAGATTCTATTAACTAGAAATGCATTCGGTTAAGATTGATCTAAACCAGCTCATTATGTATATCATACAGCATGCCAACTATTAAACAACTTATTAGAAACACAAGACAGCCAATAAGAAATGTCACGAAATCCCCCGCTCTTCGGGGATGCCCTCAGCGCCGAGGAACATGTACTAGGGTGTATGTGTGACTCGTTCAGATTATGAGCTGGAACAAAAGCAAATTAAAATAAAAGATTTTTCCAATATCAATGATCCGTACGGATGAATAGGATAAAATGGAAAAACTCAAGTGACTCTCTAAAAAAAAATCTATATCATCTATTGTGTATGAAATTTATGGTTTCTATTAGTGTAAATAAATAAAAAATTCCCATTGGTAACGTTAACGTTATCCATTTAGCAGGGAATCCTTTATTTAAGAGAAATAAATTATGTTATGCTTTCTTTATTTGCAAGAACGGACTAATCGGGTCAGCTATTTAGCTAACCTTCAAAAAAAAATACTGTTACTGTATAGATGGATCTAATTGTGAAAGATCTATTACTGGATAATTCATGGGTAGAGCCAAAAAAAGTTTGAACTGTACAAGTTATCATAAATGAAGTAAGAGGCTCCGGTGTATAGAGAGGACCGCACCGTTTAAGAAGGAACCATAGAAACGAAGGAACCCACTATTTATTTTTTCTTTATCTTTATTTATTTTAACTATATTGAAATTGAATTTTTACTTTTCAGTTATTGACTTTTATTTGTATTTGATATATTAATAAAATTTATTTCTTATTAGTTTTTTGTCTTGTTTCAAGACTAAATGTCGAAAAAAAATCGTGGTTGGGAAGGTTATAGCAGCAAAAACCATTGGGATTTTTTTTTATACATTGGAAAAATCTGTTTTGTTATTAATAGACCAGGAGGGGAGAAAAGAATAACTCAACGAAAGAAAATCAATTAGTTATTCATCAAAGTTTTATTTATTCAATGACTAGAGTTAGACGAGGATATATAGCTCGGAGACGTAGAACAAAAATGCGTTTAGTTGCATCAACCTTTCGAGGGGCTCATTCAAGACTTACCCGAACCATTGCTCAACAGAAAATAAGAGCTTTAATTTCGGCTCATAGGGATAGAGATAGGCAAAAGAGAGATTTTCGTCGTTTATGGATCACTCGGATAAACGCAGTAATTCGCGAAAAGGGGGTATACTATAATTATAGTCAATTTTTAAATGATCTGTACAAGAAACAGTTGCTTCTTAATCGTAAAGTACTTGCACAAATAGCTATATTAAATCGGAATTGTCTTTATATGATTTCAAATGATATCATAAAAAAATAAGATTCGAACAAATGCTCCGAAATGATTTAAATGAAATTACCCGGAGTTTATTCTCCGGGAGTCAAAAAGATTTTTTACGATTTTTTTTATGTTACGATACGAAAAAAAATCGGGAGTCTTGGGTTTTTTTAGAATAAAGCGGTAATTCGTGTTTGAGTTCAGATTCCTTTTTTTATTTTTTTATTCAACTCCATTCTTATTATCAATTAAATAAAGAAAAAGTCTATTATTATTATTTTTTTTTTTTTATTTCTTTTTGGTTCTAAAACTATAAGTTTTAGTAGTCGATTCATTTCTTTCAAATTGTTTCTCATTATTAAGAAAAGGTAACAACGATAAAATACGAGCTTGTTTTATAGCAATCGTAATTAATCGTTGTTGTTTCAAAGTTAATCGATTTACTCGCCTAGATAAAATTTTTCCTTGTTCACTAATAAATCGACTAATTAAACTCATGTTTCTATAATCAATTCGATCCTCCGGTTGTATCGGGGGCAAACGCCTACGAAAAGATCGCTTGGATTTAATAAAGGGTCGCTTGGATTTATCCATAGTTTGGTTCATTTCTGCCTTCTACCCAAAATCCTACTTCTTAATTTTAATTCTAATTTTTTTAGGTCCAGCCGAAATAGGATTTGGTTTGTTTATTTCTCTTTTATTTTTTTTTTTATCAATTATAAAAAAAAAAAAAAATAAAAAAAAAAGTATAGTAAATAATATATTATAATTTTTTTGTTTTGGACCCTTCATTGAATTGAAAGGATGATAGCCCGACGTTCGGTTCGATCTATTTTATTTCTTTATCTCTCCATGAATTGTATGGTTGTAACAATAGGGGCAGAATTTTCTAAATTCTAACCGACTAGGTGTATTATGTCGATTCTTTTGAGTAATATATCTGGAAACGCCCCTTGATTCCTTATTAAAACTCTTTTTAAGACTCTTTCGAACACAACTATTACATTCCAAAATAACTTTTACTCGGACATCTTTCCCCTTAGCCATGAACCTCCTTTTTTTTTATTCAAACAATTTTTTTATTCTCGACCCGAAAGGAAAATCAAAAAGATAGATGTATGCTAAGTCGAACTAAAATTAAAAAAAAGGTCGTTACAATCAATAGAGTAATAAAAGTTTATATATTAAACGTATTCAAAAATTTTATAACTAAAAAGTTACATATAGTATTCCTTTTAAAGTGATTTTTTTTTTAAGTATCATGTATAATACTCTTATGCTAAACTCACCTTGTTCTTTCTATCCCGCCTTTTTTTATCTTCTTTATTGCCCTATTTTAAAATAGGGCAATAAAGAAGATAAAGTATATTCAACTTCATCAAAACTTAAGTTAAGACTCGAATGAAAATAAAGGGGGGTATTAGTCACAGAAAATGGATTCTTTCTCTAATCTTCATTACCCCTTATCCTATGTTAATAACTAGAATGAAAAAAAGGGGAATGTCAATGCATCCGGGAAAAAACGATTGATTTCTATTAATAGACCGGCTAGAGACCCAAACCATAGAGTACTGAGTACCGGTGCTACGGAAAGATATGTTTTTAGATTTTGCATTGAAAGTGCTCCTTCTTAATTTATTTAATGTACAAAATAAAGGTAATACATGTCTAGTCTATGAGCAAATATATATATAGATAGTCAAGGATCACTTGGATTTGTAAACGAAATCCATAAGCTAAAAAAAAAATGGCCAAAGATCCAGTAGATAAGATATTATTTAATAAAAATAATAGAACTACAGAACTGAGCATTCACGATACGACAGGTTTTTTCAGATATCAGATAGATAAATATCTAAATACTTTATATGATATGAGATCAAAAACAAGACATAGCATGGCAAGAAAAATATTGTCATTTTTTAGTAAATAACTCGGAATGTGGAAAACAATACAAGGATTCTTTACAATTAGACTATTGTAACCAATTGAATTAAAAAAAGGGATGTAGCGCAGCTTGGTAGCGCGTTTGTTTTGGGTACAAAATGTCACGGGTTCAAATCCTGTCATCCCTACCTAATTACTTTTACTCTAAGAAGTCAGTAGGAATTTGTTGAAATTGGACATTACAGAATCTCTCCTTTTTTATGATACTCGATATAATCGATATCGTATGCATACAGTATGTAGATAGAGTTTTATGTTACAAAAAACAACAATCTTATCTATCTATTGTGATAAGAAAGCGCTCTTAGTTCAGTTCGGTAGAACGTGGGTCTCCAAAACCCGATGTCGTAGGTTCAAATCCTACAGAGCGTGATTCTATTCTTGGTAAGTCGAAGTGAATTCACGAATTATAATTAGACAAATAAAAAGTAATCTAGAATCGATCCTCTTTCTCTAATCCCCAGGAGGTTAATAAAATAAAACAATATTTTAATTAATCAAAAGTCCAATTGATCACCACGTCTGTATTGTAAATATGCAGTCACAAATAATCCAGCCAAAGTAATAGGAATTAGACCTAAAACGATTCCAAATA